ATCCAGTAAGTAGCATTATTTTGAATCCGTTCAAATTGAATTGGTATTGGCTTCATCAAAATTCTTGTGAAGAGACCCCCACAAAAATAAGTCTTGGACAATTTCTTTGCGAAAATGTCTGTATAGCCAAAAATGGACCACACTTAAAGGCGGGTCAAGTTCTAATTGTTCAAGTTGACTCTGTAGTAATAAGAGCAGCAAAGCCCTATTTGGCCACCCCAGGAGCAACAGTTCATGGCCATTATGGGGAAATCATTTATGAAGGAGATACAGTAGTTACATTTATATATGAAAAATCGAGGTCGGGTGATATAACGCAAGGCCTTCCAAAGGTGGAACAAGTCTTAGAAGTTCGTTCGCTTGAGTCAATATCGATGAATCTGGAAAGGAGGATTGGTACTTGGAATGAGCGTATAACAGGACTTCTTGGATTTCCGTGGGGATTCCTGATTGGCGCTGAGCTAACTATAGCGCAAAGTCGTATCTCTTTGGTTAATAAGATCCAAAAGGTTTATCGATCCCAAGGGGTACAGATCCATAATAGGCATATAGAAATTATTGTACGTCAAATAACATCAAAAGTCTTGGTTTCAGAAGATGGAATGTCTAATGTTTTTTTACCGGGCGAGCTGGTTGGATTGTTGCGAGCGGAACGGACCGGGCGTGCTTTGGAAGAGGCGATCTCTTACCGAGCCGTCTTGTTGGGAATAACGAGAGCTTCTTTGAATACTCAAAGTTTTATATCCGAAGCGAGTTTTCAAGAAACTGCTCGGGTTTTAGCAAAAGCGGCTCTCCGGGGCCGTATCGATTGGTTGAAAGGCCTAAAAGAAAACGTGGTTTTGGGGGGAATGATACCTGTTGGGACCGGATTCAAAGGATTAGTACACCGTTCAAGGCAACAGAAGAACATTCCTTTGAACAACAAAAAGAAGAATCGATTCGAGGATGAAATGAACGATATTTTGTTTTACCACAGAGAATTATTTAATTCTTGTGTTTAAACAAAATTTCAATGATACACCAAAACTCTAGTTTAGCTAATTTAAGAACGGCTTCCTCCGATTTATCTGTTCTGCATTTCCTATGGGTATGTATTTTCTTTTTTTTCTTAAATAAAGAATAGAAAAGAATTAATGGTTTGAATTGTGTATCAATATCAATGGCCAATTCGCCGCCGAAGAGAAGGTTCCGTCGGAACAATTATTTATTTCGGGATACCTCATCTCTTAAAAAAAAAAAGAGAAAGTGTGAGTAGAAATGACAAGAAGATATTGGAACATCAATTTGGAAGAGATGATGGAAGCGGGAGTTCATTTTGGCCATGGTACTAGGAAATGGAATCCTAGAATGTCACCCTATATCTCTGCAAAGCGTAAAGGTATTCATATTACAAATCTTACTAGAACTGCTCGTTTTTTATCAGAAGCTTGTGATTTACTTTTTGATTCAGCAAGTAAAGGAAAACAATTTTTAATTGTTGGTACAAAAAATAAAGCAGCCGATTTAGTCGCATGGGCTGCAATAAGGGCTCGGTGTCATTATGTTAATAAAAAATGGCTTGGGGGTATGTTAACGAATTGGTCCACCACAGAAACGAGACTTCATAAGTTCAGAGACTTGAGAATGGAACAAAAGGCGGGAAGACTGGCCAGTCTTCCGAAGAGAGATGCAGCCATGTTGAAGAGACAATTATCTCATTTGCAAACATATCTGGGTGGGATTAAATATATGACAGGGTTACCGGATATTGTAATCATCGTTGATCAGCAAGAAGAATATACAGCCCTTCGAGAATGTATTACTTTGGGAATTCCAACGATTTGTTTAATCGATACAAATTGTGACCCCGATCTTGCAGATATTTCGATTCCGGCGAACGATGACGCTATAGCTTCAATCCGCTTAATTCTCACCAAATTAGTAGTCGCAATTTGTGAAGGTCGTTCTAGCTATATCAGAAATCCTTGATTCATAATAAAAGCATGACTTTAGTGAACTCTCTAATTGAATTCGAATTAAATAGAGTAGATTCGATTAGGATTCCTGAATATCAAAAAGGATATAAAAATAACTGGGGATATGGTGTGATTAGTTGGTATTATATACGATTGAAGTAGACAAGTCGAGAAAGCAATGATTGAATCAAAATAATATTTTTTTAAGGTTATATTTCTGTCAGAGGACAATATGAATGTTCTATCATGTTCAATCAATACACTAAAGGGATTATATGATATATCCGGTGTAGAAGTCGGCCAACATTTCTATTGGCAAATAGGTGGTTTCCAAGTCCACGGCCAAGTACTTATTACTTCTTGGGTTGTAATTGCTATCTTATTAAGCTCAGCCGCCATAGCTGTTCAGAATCCACAAACCATTCCGACTGGCGGCCAGAATTTCTTTGAATATGTCCTTGAATTCATTCGAGACGTGAGCAAAACTCAGATTGGAGAAGAATATCGTCCTTGGGTTCCCTTTATTGGAACTATGTTTCTATTTATTTTTGTTTCTAATTGGTCAGGGGCTCTTTTACCTTGGAAAATAATACAGTTACCTCATGGGGAGTTAGCTGCACCTACGAATGATATAAATACGACTGTAGCTTTAGCTTTACTCACGTCAGTAGCCTATTTCTATGCAGGTCTTGCAAAAAAAGGGTTGGGTTATTTTAGTAAATACATTCAACCAACTCCAATTCTTTTACCCATTAACATCTTAGAAGATTTCACAAAACCCCTATCCCTTAGTTTTCGACTTTTCGGAAATATATTAGCCGATGAATTAGTCGTTGTTGTTCTTGTTTCTTTAGTACCTTTAGTAGTTCCTATACCTGTCATGTTTCTTGGATTATTTACAAGTGGTATTCAGGCTCTTATTTTTGCAACTTTAGCCGCAGCTTATATAGGCGAGTCCATGGAGGGTCATCATTAATTCAGTTTCGAAAGAGTCTTTTTTCTTAGAAAAAGTCAATATATGTTTCAAGAGAATTTACTTAGGGAACATACAAGTATGTTGTTTTAGTAATAGAAAGTAATAAATAGCAAGGGGGCGAGGAGTGGTTAGTATAGAAAGGCCGAACTAGGTATCTGGAATCGAATGACTAAAAGATTCTAGAATCCAATCCAATAAAATTTAAGGCAGAATACTGGGTTTACGTTATGGAAGAAAGACATGTATATTGGATATTAGATATTGACTAGTTATATATGAACTAATATTAAGCCCTACTTTAATTAATTAATGAATATTAATTTAATAGAGAAGTCTTTTTTTATGTTTTTTGTTTATTTTCTTTATGAGAATGAATCAAAAAAAGGGTCGAAGAATTCAAAGAATGGTTAGAAAGAAGGAAGTGATAAACTCAAGTTGTATAGATTCAGGAAAAACTCAACAAATAGGAACTAAAACGGATAAAGCCTTTCTGATCATTTGATGGAATTTTTTTCACTTCGGAGTTCTTACTGACTTCGACTGGCTGAATCTTAGTTGATGGAATAATTAAGTCATAATTTATTCGTTGATTGTATCATTAACCATTTCTTTTTTTTGTGCGAGGAACTTATCATGAATCCAATTATTTCTGCCGCTTCCGTTATTGCTGCTGGATTGGCTGTAGGGCTTGCTTCTATTGGACCGGGAGTTGGTCAAGGCACTGCTGCAGGCCAAGCTGTAGAAGGTATTGCTAGACAGCCCGAAGCAGAGGGTAAAATACGAGGTACTTTATTGCTTAGTTTGGCTTTTATGGAAGCTTTAACAATTTATGGGTTGGTTGTAGCATTAGCTCTGTTATTTGCGAATCCTTTCGTTTAATCCTAATACGAAAAAATACATACGTATTTTTTCTTTGGACTTGACGCTTGTCTGCTTGCCTTTTCGCATTATACCAAGATTACGCTCCTACAATTACTTATTCGGTGAGAAAAACGGGGGGGGAGGGCTGATTTGAGGATGAGGAATTAGTGTTACCGACTCGCTTTCTTCCTTCCCCTTCTTAGTCCAACGAAAGCTCTTTAGGAAATAGACGAGGTATTTCGCAATTTACACGAAAACCCCGTACCTAATTCTATTCGAATAAGTCTTATTCTTATTGGAAATCTCAATTGAAAAAAAAAATACATTGTGAAATGGAATATATTTTCAATCTATTTTCGATTTATAAATAGGAAATAGGTCAAGTAATACAACCAAAATTTTGTTCTTTTAGTCTATCTATAAGAGGAGATCCTATGAAAAATGTAACCGATTCTTTCGTTTCCTTGGGTCACTGGCCATCTGCCGGGAGTTTCGGATTGAATACCGATATTTTAGCAACAAATCCAATAAATCTAAGTGTAGTGATTGGTGTATTGATCTTTTTTGGAAAGGGGGTGTGTGCGAGTTGTTTATTTCAAGAATAGACTGGATTCAACCAGCTGCACCGCTTTTCGGTATAACTAGTAAAGAAAGGTGCATGATCTCGCGAATTACTTCTGAATAAATGAATAAATTATAGAATCATATGGAAGAACTATAGCATTTCGTGATTCGTTGGTAAATATACTTTGATTCTCTAGCACCCAACAATGTGGAACTATTAACATGGTTAAAGCTAAACCGTTTGAAGTTCACCCACAGCAGGGTACTCTTTCTACCACTATGTTAATACGGAAACGGTTTTCCATTTACAAGGAATAGTTATAAATTTATCGATATATAACACTCATATCGATAAAAAGATTTGACACTTTTATTGGTATTGGGAAAAGGTTCATCCTTTTTTCTTTTTTTTATTACATTTTTGTTTAAATAAATGCCAAATGCTGAGATGATGACCTATTTATCAATATAAAATAATAAATTTATTTTTGATTTGAAAAAAAAAACAACTTTGCTGACAATTACATATTTTTTGTTTGGTCAGAAGAGTCCTCCAAATATTCTATTCTGGCCTTGGATTATTGAGTCATTTCCAATTGTGTTCGAATATGAACAAAGAGTAGAGGATAGGCTCATTACATCAT